TGACTCCGTACCACTGAAATATTTGGTCGTAGGCTTGAAAGATAACCCCAAAAATCAAAGGAATGCTTGGATAATTGGTTTATATGGATTCTTCCTGGTTGAGACCATACATAAAAATGACATTGCCAAAAATGGACAAGATAATATCTCCACTTATTCATCAGAAGAGGAGTATCTTTTGATACCAGAATCGATTTTCCTTGATAGCTAACATACTGTATAAAAGGATCCTTGAAGAACCATAAGGTGGCCGGAAATAAGACTTCTTCGACAGGATATTTTATTTTTTCATAAAAACGTATTCGCTCAAAAAAGATCCCAAAAGAGGTTAATCGTAAATGATTAGATTGGTTACGGAGAAAAAGTAAAATGGATTCGTATTCACATACATAAGAATTGTATAGGAGCAAGAATAATCTTTGATTACTTTTTGCAAAAATGGATTTTGGGAGAGTAATAAGAGTATTCCAACTATAATACTCGTGAAGAAAGAGCCGTAATAAATGCAAAGAAGAGGGATCTTTCACGTAGTAGCGAAGGGTTTGAACCAAGATTTCCAGATGGATGGGGTAGGGTATTAGTACATCTGATGCATAATTTAAATGTGGAAATTTGTCCTCGAAAAAGGGAAATATTGAATGAATTGATCGTAAATTATAAGATTTTACGGTTTCTGTCTCCTCTAAGGAGGATACTAATCGTAGGGAAAACGGAATTTCCACAATGACTGCAAATCCCTCCGATATCATTTGAGAATACAAATTTTTGTTGTACCCCAAAAATTTATTTTGATTAGAATCATTAACGGAAAGAATCAAATGATTCTGTTGATACATTCGACTAATTAAACGTTTTATAATTAGTAAACTGGATTTCTTGTCATAACCTACATTATCCAATAAAACGGATCTATTTAAACCACGATCATGAGCAAGGGCATAAATATACTCCCGAAAGATAAGTGGGTATAGTAAATCGTGTTGCTGAGATCTATATAATTCGAAATATCCTTGAAAGTCTTCCATTTAAAATTCAATTTTGAATCAGAAAAGAAATAGATGATTTATTGGGTTATCAAATGATACATAGTACGATACAGTTAAAACAAGGTATTTATAGTAAGAAAAAACTAGATACCTCGGAAACAAGTCAAACTCATTAACGGACTCTCTAGAACCTCCCCTTCCTTTCCATATAATAGATTTATGTTCATTTATAGGATAACAAGATAGTTAGAAGCCCTTTATTTTATCAATCCAATCGCTCTTTTGATTTTGAAAAAAGAAATCTCTTTATCAATATACTACCTTCTTCTACACATTTATCTCTACCCCATAAAGGGGAATAGCTAATAGTTAGGACTCATAAGAAATTTCTAATCCACTCATCGGAAAAGCTTTTCCCGCATTAGGCACTAATATATTTTTAACATCTAATTAGATGGGGTAATCATTCAAAAATTAAGAACAGAAGCTCGTTACTTTGTTATTTCCCTAGAATTGGAACCTCTAGTAAGGCTCTACCCATTTATTCACTCGACCCCCCCCAAAAAATTCTTTTTTTAATTGAATTGAAACAATTGAAATAAGATTTTGGACCTATTCAGTAAGAAAGAATGAAATATTCTCAGAATTATCCATTGCTACGACATGCTGCTTTTTCCATTGATTCTTTTCAGGATCAGTCGTGGTCTTACAAACTCTACCGATGGTATGGACGAATCTGTTTCTTCATACAAATGTGTAAAAGATGCTAGCCGCACTTAAAAGCCGAGTACTCTACCGTTGAGTTAGCAACCCAAATAAAAAAATTAGAATGTGTAGATACAATCAGAATCCCAATAAATAACGAAATTGAATGGCACAACACAATCAAACCATTAAAAAAACAATGAAAAAAAACTCTAACCCGCTCTAAACATAATAAAAATGAGCAAATCCGACGAAAATACAAAAATTCTCAAATAAAAGATAAAATAAAGTCAAAGATTTTCAAATATTTCCTGTCTCTCTTCTCTTATATTATCCATTAATTTAGTATATATCGAGTTTGATTGATTTAAATCTTAATCAAAAAAGACTTCCTGTATGACAGAAAATCTAAGAAGATTATTTGAATGAAATAAAATCTATGGAACAGGGATAAATAGATCCGTTTATCCACGATCGGATTATATTTATTTGATACACTGTTGTCAATATTAATATTGACAAAAGCGTAAGCATACAAAAGATAAAACAAATTCTAAATCGAACTAACAATTTCGATTTCAATCAATTAAAATTAATCAAATTATTTAATTTTAATTGAAATATAAAAAAACGAAGGACTTGTGTTGGATTGGCACTACACTATATATAATATAAGTGAAAGACTTAATTAAGGAAGACAGGGGAGAAGTAGAAAAAAACGAAGTTTAGTCAATAACTAAAACTAAAATAATCCGGTTTAGTCCTTTGTTTTTTTTTGTTCATTTTTGTTCATAGAGTTCCAACGAAAGTCATCCCATCGGGGGTAATGTCAAACTTTTATGTTTATAGACCACATTACTTCTACGTCTATGTCATTTCTTATTTATTCACTTGATCTTTTTTTCTATTTTATTTCATTAATTGAATTTTGTTTGTTGATTAAGGCGAAGTTCCGTAAAAACCCCCGCCTTTTTTAAAATATCATGAACAGTTCCTGTAGGTTGAGCGCCTTTTTCAAGGAAGTATAGAATAGCAGGAACATTTAAATAAATTTGATTGTTTATCGGATCATAAAAACCCACTTTCCGAAGATCTCTTCCCTCTCGTCGAGATCGAACATCAATTGCAACGATTCGATAAATGGCTCATTGGGATAGATGAACAATACCCCCCCCCTAGAAACGTATAAGAGGTTTTCCCCTCGTACGGCTCGAGAAAATTCTAAATTATGTCTATGTATAGAATTACAATATCAAATAGATCCATAAAATCATCAAATTAATTAGACTATTGATTTTAGTCCTTTTTTTCTTATTCTTACCCAACAAAAAAATTAGTCGTATTTGCACCCTCATAACTCAAGTTGGATAACTCTGAAATAACTCAAAAGAGAAACCCTTTATTTTATTTTAGATACTGCATCTATTGAGTGGTCTCTAACCCTTTAATTGCCTGTCTTCTTTAAGAATCCATTTTGATTCTTCATTCTGATCCAGTTGTTCAGACAATTGAAAATGGTATTTCCTTGTTCCAGGATCTTTGCCTTGAATCATTGGGTTTAGACATTACTTCGGTGATCTTTAAATCCTTTCAAAACGGCAGCAACATACCATTTTTTGTGATTTCTTTATGTCAAAGAATCATACGAATGTTTGATTCCTGCGTAATACACTTTTTGATTTGATCGAAAGAGTTTTACCAATTTCAACAAATCTTCCCTTTGAATTGGAAATTTTCTCGAATAGGCCCCTTTTAGTTTATGTATCAAAATATACTTACGAAGTTGTTCCAATTTGTTGATTGATACTAACCCTAGATTCTTGCCTCTGAAAAATAATAAAAAAAATACTTTCTACTCGAGCTCCATCCTATACTATATTCTATCACCCCCCCCCCCCAAAAAAAAAGGGGGGGTTACAGCGGAATAGAACAAATGATGTCGAGCCAAGAGCACTTTCATTCCTATAATAAATATATAAAAAATCCTATAATAAATATATAAAAAAGTGGTGGATGTAAGACTCCACAGCGGATCATGTCCTTCAAGTCGCACGTTGCTTTCTACCACATCGTTTTAAACGAAGTTTTACCATAACATTCCTTCAGTTTGGAACCCATATGTAATTGATTCAATTAGGAAATCGTGAATAATCATTGGTTCGGTTGGTACATAGTAATCTATACCTTTTTCTTCTATATGAAAAAAAGAGAGTCTCAGCAAGAATAAGAATAAATCAATTTAACCCCTTTTTTTTTAGATTAATAGAGATTAATAGAATTTAATATTGGAAATTCTATAAAAATAAAAAATAGAAATCCTTATTTTTATAAATTATTTTGATTCTTTTATTTATATCATTCGAAATTTTAAACTCTTTTTCTATTATTGTAAAAATCAAATTAGTTAACTAAATTATAACTGATATAACAGGAATAAATAAATATAATACGAAGAAATCAAGTTATTTTTAATCTGTATCTTTAAGTAACATAATAGTGATAGAATAAATTCAACAATTTCGCACTTCTTCAAGTACCAAGAACTTATACTTATAGCGGTTCGTTACAAAGATTTAATTGATTGAAAAATCTCCTATCCGATATAATTATTTTCATTTTGCAAAACATAAAGTTTTACAGCAAGGACCTTTCGTTTTTTATCATCCGTTTATCATTAGTAAGAGAGAGATAAATTCATATTGGAATAAACAGTATGTGATTAAAAAAAGATAGATAAAAAAACACTGATGTAAGACAAGATTGAAATTTTATGTTGTTATTTTTTCATATTTATACTGTAAAATCATTGTTATTTAACGAATTGCAACTGAATTCAATTTCCTATTTCATATGCGTGTTATTTGAACTCAAACAAATTTGTGAAAAAGATATGATTCCGCCGATTATTAAAAAATAATAATCACATTCTATACCAATATTCTACTCTTAATTCTTAATCTTAATACAGATTATCTTAATACAGAAAGCTGTTCTACAACGCAATCTTTCTATATATATATATATATTATTTTATTATGATATATATTTTATATATAGAAATATATATATATATTTCTATATTATTATGTTAATATAATGATTATATAATAATATATATACTGGGTATGCTCTGGGACGGAAGGATTCGAACCTCCGAATAGCGGGACCAAAACCCGTTGCCTTACCACTTGGCCACGCCCCATTTATTTCTATTCGATACTAATAAACACTAATATTGGTACGGGTTATTCGTCAACTCCAGTCTAAATATCTATTATTTATAAAATGGATTACTAGAATTTTTATACATGGAAACTATACATGTAGACATAGAATTAAACTGAATTTATTGATCATTACATATAATTCAATTAAGATATTGTACGAAAGTATTATTTATTCTATGCTCTTTTGATTTGAGATATAGAAGAATTTTTGATTGGGTGAATTCAAATAAAAGAAAGTTTTTTCGTCTATCTTATTTTATTTTTATTCATTTTTTTTTCTTCTATCAATAATAACATATCTATAATAATAAAAAACTCAATTAAATTTATTAACAACTCAATCAAAATAAATACAATTATCCCCAAAAACAAAATGTTTGTTATGCTTAATATTTTTAGTTTGATCTGTATCTACCTTAATTCTGCTCTTTATTCCAGTAGTTTTTTCGTCGCCAAATTGCCCGAAGCCTACGCTTTTTTGAATCCAATAGTCGATGTTATGCCAGTGATACCCCTGTTCTTTTTTCTCTTAGCCTTTGTTTGGCAAGCTGCTGTAAGTTTCCGATGATATTTTTAATAAAGTCCCAGACAAATTCATGATTTATTCGAAAAAAATCGGGTATGTAGTATAGTAGTATAAAAGTGGAGAATCTATTCTCTTTTTTCCTAAAAAAATCTTGGAGATTGTGTAATGCTTACTCTCAAACTATTTGTTTACACGGTAGTGATATTCTTTGTTTCTCTCTTTATCTTCGGATTCCTGTCTAATGATCCAGGACGTAATCCTGGACGTGAAGAATAAAAAATAAGGTTTTCTTTGCTTGATTTTAAACTGTTATTAGTAAGATTTTATCTATTCCACTTGTTTAATTATTAATTTATAATTATAACTAGTAATAAAAAAATAGCTCACGATAAATTAGAAAAAAAAAATACCAAGTCATCAACGAAAACGGAAAGAGAGGGATTCGAACCCTCGGTACGAAAAACTCGTACAACGGATTAGCAATCCGACGCTTTAGTCCACTCAGCCATCTCTCCTCCCAATTGAAAAAGGATAATACTATGTTACATTATAAAAAATAAGGCTTGAAAACGCCCGTCATAGTATATACTCTTATTTTTTGATTTCGTCCGAAGGGGCTTTTGAGTTCCACGGCCCGGCCTGGTCAGTCCTTAGCCGGGCCCGCCCTTTTGTTCCAACAAATCATAAATAAAAAGATTTAGAAAATTGAAAAAAAAAAAAAAATAATAAATAAAAAAATATCAATATCTATGATATAGAATCAAATGGTATAGAATCAAAGTGCTATTTCTTTCTTAGTTAGTCCTTTTATTCCGGTTTAAATAAGAAAAAAGGAACTCTCGTTTCTTACCACAATCTATTTTTGTGTTATGGATTAAGTTCGAGACAAAAACCTCGGGCAAAAAAGCACTTGTTATTTAGTTATTAAAATAAAATGAATACTCGTTTCCGAATCTCATTAGGTCCTCTGATACAAATACAAAAGGTAAACGCTCTAGTTTTCATAATTTTTTTCTGATCTTTTGTTTTAGTTTTGTGATTAGGGTCGACAAAAGGTCCATTTAGATACAATAATCTGATTGTAGCGGGTATAGTTTAGTGGTAAAAGTGTGATTCGTTCTATAACCCTTTATATAGTTAAAGGGTCTTTCGGTTTGATTAATATTCATTCCGAACAAAAACTTTAGTTCTTAAAAGGATTGAATCCTTTCCCTCTCAATGAAAAATTCGAGGAAGAATATAAATTCTCGTGATTTTTATCCAAGAAGAATCAATTTAAAATTGAAAAATTGGATTATGAGATTACGAAACATAATTTTTTTATTGGATCAATACTTCCAATTGAATGAGTATAAGTAAAGGACCCATGGATAAAGATAAAAAGTGTATTTCTAATCGTAACTAAATCTTCAATTTTTCATTTCTGTAGGGGAAATTGAAGCAAAACAGCTATTAAACAATGTCTTTGGTTTACTAAAGACATCGATAAATTGTTTTAGCTCGGTGGAAACAAAATGCTTTTCCTAAGGATTCTTTCAAATAGAAGTAGAGAACGAAGTAACTAGAAAGATTGTTAGAATATAACACCCCTTTCTATAGGGATCGTCTAGAAAGCGGGTTGTTCTGAATAGATTCCGACATAAAAGCTGACATAGACGTTATGGGTCAGATTTTTGATTTCGTTCATATCTGAAGGTGGGAATTTATCCACCTTCCATAAAGGAGCTGAATGAAACCAAAGTTTCACGTTCAGTTTTGAATTAGAGACGTTAAAAATTATGAATCAACGTCGACTATAACCCCTAGCCTTCCAAGCTAACGATGCGGGTTCGATTCCCGCTACCCGCTTTTACTTTATCGTTATAATTTTTAAAATTCTAAAAATGAAATATTTAATTATTTAAAATATTAAATAAAAAAGGTTGAATGAATCGAATTAATGTAATACATCATTGACTTGAATACTAAAAATACTAAATTCTTGGAATTCTTTCAACTACTTTTCCGAACAAGAAATATGAAAATTGGAGTGAAAAGCGTCCATTGTCTAATGGAT